AAACGACTAAACCTCAGTTCCAAGAAATCATATCTTCTACTAAGACATTCACCGAGGAAGCAGAATCCATTTTGAAAGAAGCTATTCAAGAACAGATGGAACGTTTTGGACTTTAGGAACAAGTAGAGTAGAAAAAAATTGATCCTTAATCTCATTTTTGCTAAATTTTATTTTATTACTCTATTTAGTAATAACTTTACTTACCATTAATATAATTACTATATTTATTTGTATTAAATAATTAATAGTATTCAATACTATTCAAAATACAGTTGTACAATTCATATTAACAAAATAAAATTTAGAGAAAAGAATCATCTAAGACGCCCTATTTGAAGCATCCCTGATGCAAATCAGTCAACATAAAAAGCAATATCTTTTGGATAGAAACCTAAAAAAAATACATAGAAGAACTTGCGTCCAATAGGATTTGAACCTATACCAAAGGTTTAGAAGACCTATGTCCTATCCATTAGACAATGGACGCTTTTTTTTTTTCCCATTTCTTGCTTTTTGGCTTCTGGTTTGGTGTTCTTAAAAAGATGATATTTATGGGGGTAGAATCTAGGGAATTCTATATTCTATCTTAAAGATACACCCATAATAGAAAAATATTCTATTATGATAGAATATAGGATTAATGATATTGAATATCAAAATATTTATTTTATATAATATTATATAAAATAATATATAATTTTAGTAGAGCGGGTAGCGGGAATCGAACCCGCATCGTTAGCTTGGAAGGCTAGGGGTTATAGTAGACGTTGATTCATCATTGTTAACGTCTCTAATTCAAAACCGAACATGAAACTTTGATTTCATTCGGCTCCTTTATGGATGTATGAATAAATATCAAGATTGAAATAAGACCTGAATGAAATCAAAAAATTGTTGAACCCTAACATCTATGTCAGCTGTCTCTTTGAATGCATTCAAAGAGATTCGGCTTTCTAGACAATCCCCTCTGGAATATAGAATAGGGTATTCTAACAATATTCTCTTAGTTACTTCGTTCTCTATTTCTATTTGATGTAATAGAATCCTTAGGAAAAGTTTTTTTCTTTCTACCGACTAAAACTAAAAAAAGTTTAATGTCCTTCGGAAACTAAAGACATCCTTATTTAATAGATAAGCTATTTTGCTTTAATCTTTCTTCTTTCTATTTCTAGACTTTCTATTTCTAGAATAATAGGGAAAGATTGAAGATTTAGTTACGATTCGAACTACACTTTTCTATCTTTATCCATGGATCCTTTATCCATACGCATAGTTATTGGGAGTCTTGATCCAATAAAACAAATTGTGTTTCGTTATTTGAAAATCCAATTTTCAAAATTTATCAAAAAATTTGAACCTTGGACTCAAATCACGAGAATTTCGATTCTTCCTCGACTCCTTCTTAGTGAATTGATAGGTAAAGGAAAGGATTCAATCCTTTTAAGAAAAAAAGTTTTTGTTCGGAATATGAAGTAAATCCGAGGGACCCCTTAACTCTAAAAGGGATTACTAAAACGAATCACACTTTTACCACTAAACTATACCCGCTATAATGCCATTATTGTGTATAAATAAATCTTTTGTCGAATAAGAAGGTAATCAGAATAAGGGGGTAATCAGAATAAGAGATAGAATCCGAAAATAATAATGAAAATGATCGCATAGGTGTGTTTTAGTTTTTTTATTAGACCTAATCCTAATCGGGTTTATTTCAATAAATTAGTTAAAGAGGACTCCTAATTATTAATAACTCAATAACAAGTTTCTTTCAGTACAGTACCTCTATAAGAGGAGGGAGGAAGAAAATAAAGAATATTATTAATATTCGAATTAGATTATTAAGTCGATTCTAATTAATAATTATGATATAATAAAAAATCAGGAAATAAAATAGAAGTCAATAATTCACAAGACTAACGAAAAAAATGAAACTTTGATTCTATTCTATATCCTAGAATCAAAATTGTCCTTATATTGATATTTCATTCAATAAAAATAATTTTGTTAAATATATATTTGTAATATATATGATTTGGTACAAAAAAAGGCCTGGCTAGGTATGAACCAAGCCAGGATAAGAAAATAAACAATATATTTCGACAGAAGAAATATTTTCGATTTTCTTTCTTTTTTTGAAAGAATTCTTTCGACCCTTGTTTTTTCAATATCTATATAGATAGAATAGATCTTATCTAATGTGAATAGAATTCTAATCTAAAATTGAATTTTAAAAAAGATAACGAGAAATAAGGAAAGAGAGGGTTTTTTTTCTATCTTACTTTTGGAAAGTAAGATTCAAAATTTCAAATTGGGAGAGATGGCTGAGTGGACTAAAGCGTCGGATTGCTAATCCGTTGTATGAGTTTTTCGTACCGAGGGTTCGAATCCCTTTCTTTCCGTTTTTGTTGATGAATTGATATTTGATCTTTTTTTTGAAATTCAAAAATGTACAATAAAGTCCTTTTTTTATTCGTCACGCCCGGGATTACGCCCTGGATCATTAGATAGGAATCCAAAGATAAAGAGAGAAACAAAGAATATCACTACTGTGTAAACAAAGAGTTTGAGAGTAAGCATTACACAATCTCCAAATCATTTTTTGAAAAAAAAAAAAAAAGAGAGAGAATAGATTATCCTTTTTTCTACCACATATCCTATTTCGACACCAATAAACAAAACGGTTTCTAGAAAAAGAACTAAAAAATGTATTTGCAATAAAAGTGGGTTGATCTCACAAAAAAAAAATCCTTTACTACCCCCTATTAGGGGGCTCAAAAGGGGGTTTCACTAAATCAAAGAATGAAATAAATTCAAAAGCAAAGTTTCTAAAAAGAATCAGAATGAGAAAATAATTCCAATTATCAATCGTTTGAATCGAGGGTTCATATTATAAAGTTTATCGAATAATTATTAGCATTTTCTTTCTCGGATAAATAATGTCTAGTACATTACTCAACATCTTATCGAAAACTTACAGCAGCTTGCCAAACAAAGGCTAATAGAAAAAACAGAAGGGGTATTACTGGCATAATATCTACGATAGGATTCAAAAAAGCGTAGGCCTCTGGCAATTTGACTACTAAAAAACTACTTGAATTCAAATAAAGGGTGAAATGAAAACAGAAGTAGATCAAACTAAAGATATTAAGCATAATAAACATTTTATTCCTGTATTGAACTTGGAGATAATTTTATTTTGATTGAGGTTTATTGGATATCTGTTAAAACAGAAAAAGAAAACTAAAAATTTTTTTTTGAAAACTCACCCAATTTAAAACCGTTTGATTTTCAAAATAAAAGAATAGAAGAAATCGTATTTTAGACAATATTTTAATTAAATTCTATCTAATGATCAATAAATTCATTTTTCTCTCGCGCTCTACGTGTCAAAATCCTCGGAACAATCAATTTTTTGATTGGAATTGACGAACAACCAGTCCTAATAATAATGTTTATTAGTATTGATTGAACAGAAAGCCAAATGGGGCGTGGCCAAGTGGTAAGGCAACGGGTTTTGGTCCCGCTATTCGGAGGTTCGAATCCTTCCGTCCCAGGGAATACCTTTTTCTATTTTATATCTAGTAAAGAATATAGATATTTTGAGAATAACGAAAGATTGTCATAAATGGATCTGAATCAAGTTGTGATTTGGATAACATAGTAGCTATAGATTTCAAGAATTTGAAATCAATTTCAAACAAATTAACAACAGATTGAACCCCCCCGTCTCCCTCCCTTCATTCGATCTATATTCTTAGAATAGAGTATAGAGTAGTTAATATTATTATTACTTAAGCTAAAAGAAATTAGTTAGTTGAAAAGCCTTAACCTCTCATATAAATATTATAACGATTAATAATCGAACACACTCATTTCAATACCTGGTCTAATACAAATTAGATGAAATTAAGCAGATGAAATGAATAGAATAAGTTAGTAAGAAAAAATGTTATACATTATGTATTTTCTTTGTTTTAAGTATTTGTATTTGATCCTCTGAAGATGGAATGTGGATTCAATAACAAAAATTTTTCAATTCCTAATATTTTATTTTCGAATCTTTCTGTTTCGATTTCGGATTGAAAAATGGGTCTTTTTTCTTTAGAAAGAAAATAAAAAATAGCATATTGCAATTCAGTCAATAAAATAAAATGAAAAAAGAAAAATTGGTATGAAAATTGATTTTTGCTACGACTTCGTAAAAAAAGCAGTCATTCATAGAAATTGAAAAAAAAAAATATGCATTCCTATGGAATAACTGTAACGAACGAACAAATGACTATTCGTGATTCCATAATTGAATCAATTACATACCAGTTAAAACCCGAGGGGATGTTATGGTAAAACTTCGTTTGAAACGATGTGGTAGAAAGCAACGTGCGGCTTGACAGACGGGATCGTCCGTGGATTCTTATATCCACCATTTGAATTATAAATGTGCTCTTGGCTCGACATCTTTTGTTCTCTTACACCAGAACCTTGGTTTTTTTTGATTGTAGTGTAAGATAGTACGTGATGTAGCTCGAGTCGAAACTATTGATTCTTTTCTCAGGGGCAAGGAATCTAGGGTTAGTGCTAATTAATAAGTTTTAACAACTTTGTAAGTATAGTGATTTTTTTACGTGTGATACTCTTTTCTATGAATCTTTTATTTTTATAGAAAAAAAGCATAAAAGGGGGCATGTTGCTGCCATTTTCAAACGAATTTAAGTCACCGAAGTAATGTCTAAACCCAATGATTCACGGTAAAGATAAAGTATCTTGGAACAAGAAAATCCCCCTTTTTTTATTGTCTCGACAACTAGATTAAGAACGAAGGGCCAAAATCTATTTTGTCTTAATGGGGACAAAAAAAGATGGATTAGAGACTACTCAAAAAAGGAAATGAATAGGCTTTTCGAATTTTCTTTTGAGCTAGTTCATAGTTATCCAACTTGAGTTATGAGGAGAAAAATGTGTGTTTTTTTTTCTATTGATATAAAATCAAATAATATTATTATTTCTTAATACTTAATATTAGTATAATTTTTTTATGGATCTATTTGACCTTATATATATAGACATCACTTCAATTTCTCGAGCCGTACGAGGCGAAAACTTCGTATACGTTTCTGGGGGGAGTTAGAGTTTGTCTACATCGATCCCAATGAGCTGTTTATCGAATTGTTGCAATCGATGGTCGATCCCGAAGAGAAGGAAAAGATCTGTGTAAAATGGGTTTTTATGATCCTATAAATAGTCAAACCTATTTAAATATTCCTGCTATTTTATATTTTCTTGAAAAGGGTGCTCAACCTACAGGAACTCTTTTTGATATTTTCAAAAGGGCGGGGGTTTTTTATAAATTTCGTAAGAAATTCAATTAATAAAAAAAAGGATAAGGGGGAAATTTTTATTTAGTTTTATAACTTTTTTCTAGTAGATCCCCCTCTCCCTCCCTCTGTTTTGTTTCTTAACACTTTTTTTTACCGTGTCGTTTTTATATATTGACAAGAGTCTATTGAGCAAATATAATTCGATCGTGGATAAACGGATTCATTTCCTCGCTTTTTTTTTTACTTGAAAAGATTTTGACTAGATTTTTTATTTCTTTTATTTTTATCTGCAAAATATTCTCTTTTTTTTTTTCTTAAATAAATGGGAATTTATGAAATTAATAATAATTTCAGAATTGAAAATTTTTGATGGGTTTTTTGCTAGTTTGATGTTTTGATTGTGTTGTTCAATTTTATCTCTTTAGTTTTTTATCCAACCAAACATTGCCAATTTTTTGTTCTTCGGGTTGCTAACTCAACGGTAGAGTACTCGGCTTTTAAGTGCGGCTAGCATCTTTTACACACTTCAATGAAGTAAGGGATTCATTCATACCTTTGGTAGACTTTGTAAGACCACGACTGATCCTGAAAGGAATGACTGGAAAAAAGAGCATGTCGGATGAATAGAGAATTCTGAGAATGTTTCAGTTTTACTTTAACTGGATCGGTTCTAAAACTTGGGAGTGCGAAAAAAGAAAATTAATTCAGAATCTGAATGGGGTCGAATGAATAAATGGATAGGGTTTTCCGACTTCAATTTCAGTTTTTATAAGTAAAAAGAGCAACGAGCTTTTGTTCTAAATTTGAATGATTACTCGATCTAATTAGACGTTAAAAATATATTAGTGCCCAGTACGGGGGAAGAATTCTACTTGAGTGCATGATTATAGTATCTTATCTATTTTCGTTTTTATTAATCAAATAAGTCCTAATTATTAGTTATGTCCTATTCTGGGTTGTACATAAATGTGTAGAAGAAGCAGCATATTGATAAATATATTGATTTTCAAAAATCAAAAGAGCGATTGGTTTGAAAAATAAAGGATTTCTAACCCATCTTGTTTTGTTATCCTAGAAACAAATATAAACTATTTAGATTGAAAGAGAGGATAGAGAGTCTGTTGATGAGTCTACCTGTCTCCGAGATATCTAGTATTTTCTTACTATAACACTTTGTTTTGACTGCATCGCACTATATATATCGTTTCATAATCAATAAATGGACTACTTTCTGTTTCTTTTGATTCCAATCCAATTTCCAATGGATCAATTTCAAGGATATTTAGACCTAAATAGATCTTGGCAACACAACTTCCTATACCCACTCCTTTTTCAGGAGTATATTTATACACTTGCTCATCATGTTTTAAAGAGATCAATTCGATCTATTTGGTTAGAAAATGTGGGTTATGACAAAAGAATTAGTTCAATAATTGTTAAACGTTTAATTATTCGAATGTATCAACAGAATCCTTTGATTATTTTGGTGGATACTGATTCTAGACAAAATAGGTTTTTTGCTTTCAACAAGAATTTGTATTCGCAAATTCTATCCGAGGCATTTGCAGTCACTGTGGAAATTCCATTTTCTTTTCGGTTATTCTTTTCCTTAGAAAGGAAAGAGGTAGATCAATTTCGTAATTTACGATCAATTCATTCAATATTTTCTTTTTTAGAGGACAAATTGTCCCATTTAGATTCTGTGTCAAATGTACTAATACCCTATCACATCCATCTAGAGATCTTGGTGCAAACCCTACGTTACTGGTTGAAGGATGCCTCTTCTTTGCATTTCTTACGTTTCTTTCTCTATGAGTATTGTAATTGGAATAGGTTTATTCTTCCAAAGAATTGGTTTTTTTCAAAAACCAATCCAAGATTTTTCTTGTTCCTATATAATTTTCATATATGTGAATACGAATCCATCTTTTTTTTTCTTCGTAATCAATCTTTTCATTTACGTTCAACATTTTCTGGATTCTTTTTTCAACGAATATATTTTTTTATAAAAATAAAAAATCTTGTCAAAGTATTTATTCATAATGAATTTCGGGACATCTTGGAGTTATGCAAAGATCCTTTTATGCATTATGTTAGATATCAAGGAAAATCAATTCTTTCTTCAAATAATACGCCTATTCTGATTAATAAATGGAAATATTATTTTCTTCATTTATGGCAATAT